TTTTTTTTTTTTTATATTAAAATATTTATTAAACAATATAAATAAAAAGTAAAATATAATTTTTTCATAAAAATATCTAAATAAATATACATATTAATATATATATATATATAATTTATAAATATATTAATATAAATACATATATATATTAAATATTTAATATATATATAAAAAAAGTATATAAAATATTTAATATTAATTATTAAATATTGAATAATTTCTTTCTTTTTTTTTTCATAATATTAAATTAAATACCTAAATTGCTATTTAAATTTTTATAATTCAAATAAATTATATTAAATTAATATAATTAATAATTATATAATTATATTTAATATATTTATATATATATTAATATATTAAATATTTAATATATATATAATTATTAATAAATAAATTTTCTATTTAAACATACTATTAAATCATTTTTAATTTTTTTTATATATAAAATAAAAAAAAAATTAAAAATAAGCTAAATTTAAGCTTTTGGGTTCATACCCCAAATATAAAGGAAACTCCTTTTTTTTAAAAATAAAGTGCCTGATTAAAGGGTTATTCTGATAGAATAAATTAAGTAGATTTCTACCTTTATTATATTTTATAGAATTAAACTATATCTAATAATATCAAAAATTATTGTGCATCTTACACTAAAATATACATATATATATATATATATTGAATTTAAAATACAAAACTATCCCCCTATTTTAGATTTTTTTTAATTTAAATTCAAATAAAATATTTTTTTATTTTATTCTTTTTTTTAGAACGTTAATTTCTATTTCAGCTAATTCTTGATTAGGATGTTGAATTGGGTTAGAAATCAATTTATTAAGATTTATCCCCCTAATTTCCAATTCTAAAAATCTTTTATCATCAGAAGCTGCATTAAAATATTTTCTTACTCAATCAATTGCCTCTATCAATTTTTTATTTTCAATTTTATTAAAAATAATTTTATTAAAAAATTTTGAATTTAATAATTTATTTTCTATTTTAATTAATTCCTCCATATTAATAAAAATAGGATCAACCCCCTTTCACTTTTGATTTCCTAATATTATTGAAGGTTTATCTTGATTTAATTGTTTTATTTTAATAACTTGACAAAAAATTTCCCCAATAATTTTATTATCTTATTATATAAATAACAATTTTTTAATATTTATTATAATTTTTAATGTTATTGTAGGAACGATAGGAGGAATTAATCAAACATCATTACGAAAATTAATATCATTTTCTTCTATTAATAATTTAGGATGAATATTAGCAGCATTAATAATAACAGAAAATTTATGAATTTTTTATTTAATAATATATTCATTTTTAATTAGAATTATATGCTTTTTCTTTAATATATTAAATATTTATTATATTAATCAATTATTTATTGTAAATATAAAATTTTCTTTAAAAATATCTTTATTAATTAATTTCTTATCTTTAGGAGGATTACCTCCTTTTTTAGGATTTTTTCCTAAATGAATTATTATTAATTTTCTTATTATAAATAAATTATTTATCATTAGATTTATTTTTATTATAATAAGATTAATTATATTATTTTTTTATATTCGAATTATATATTCATCTATTATATTTAATTATTTAAAAATAAAATGATTTAAAAATTTTATAAAAAATTACTTATTATTAATTATAAATATTTTTAGAATAATTTCTTTATTTGGTATAATTATTAGAACCTTTATATTTATATAAAGGTTTTAAGTTATACAAACTAATAATCTTCAAAATTATAAAAAAAGAAATTTCTTTAAGCCTTAGTATTATATAACTTACTCCTTAAAATTTGCAATTTTATATCATTATTGACTATAAGACTTTAATAAAAGAGATTTTTCTCGTTAATAAATTTACAATTTATCGCTTATAACTCAGCCATTTTATTTAGCGAAAATGACTTTATTCAACAAATCATAAAGATATTGGAACATTATATTTTATTTTTGGTATTTGAGCAGGTATAGTAGGAACCTCTTTAAGATTATTAATTCGTTCTGAATTAGGTAATCCTGGATCTTTAATTGGAGATGATCAAATTTATAATACTATTGTAACAGCTCATGCTTTTATTATAATTTTTTTTATAGTTATACCAATTATAATTGGAGGATTTGGAAATTGATTAATTCCATTAATATTAGGAGCTCCAGATATAGCTTTTCCTCGAATAAATAATATAAGATTTTGATTATTACCCCCCTCATTAACCTTACTAATTTCTAGAAGAATTGTAGAAAATGGAGCAGGAACTGGATGAACGGTTTATCCCCCTTTATCATCTAATATTGCTCATAGAGGAAGATCAGTTGATTTAGCTATCTTTTCTTTACATTTAGCTGGAATTTCATCTATCTTAGGAGCTATTAATTTTATTACAACTATTATTAATATACGAATTAATCATATATCATTTGATCAAATACCCCTTTTTGTATGAGCAGTAGGAATTACTGCTTTACTTTTATTATTATCTTTACCTGTTTTAGCAGGTGCTATTACCATATTATTAACAGATCGAAATCTTAATACTTCATTTTTTGACCCAGCAGGAGGTGGAGATCCTATTTTATATCAACATTTATTTTGATTTTTTGGTCATCCAGAAGTTTATATTTTAATTTTACCTGGATTTGGAATAATTTCTCATATTATTTCACAAGAAAGTGGAAAAAAAGAAACTTTTGGATGTTTAGGAATAATTTATGCTATAATAGCAATTGGTTTATTAGGATTTATTGTTTGAGCTCATCATATATTTACAGTAGGAATAGATATTGATACTCGAGCTTATTTCACTTCTGCAACTATAATTATTGCTGTACCAACAGGAATTAAAATTTTTAGTTGATTAGCAACATTACATGGATCTCAAATTAATTATAGTCCATCTATTTTATGAAGATTAGGATTTGTTTTTTTATTTACAGTAGGGGGATTAACAGGAGTAATTTTAGCTAATTCTTCAATTGATGTAACATTACATGATACTTATTATGTTGTAGCCCATTTCCATTATGTTTTATCTATAGGAGCAGTATTTGCAATTATAGGAGGATTTATTCATTGATATCCCTTATTTACAGGATTATCATTAAATTCTTATTTATTAAAAATTCAATTTTTATCAATATTTATTGGAGTAAATTTAACTTTTTTTCCTCAACACTTTTTAGGTTTATCAGGTATACCTCGACGATATTCTGATTACCCAGATAACTTTACTTCATGAAATATTATTTCCTCATTTGGCTCATATATTTCTTTATTATCTATAATAATAATAATAATAATTATTTGAGAATCAATAATTAATCAACGTTTAATTTTATTTTCTTTAAATATATCCTCTTCAATTGAATGATTACAAAATTTACCTCCTGCAGAACACTCTTATAATGAATTACCTATTTTAAGAAACTTCTAATATGGCAGATGATATGTAATGGATTTAAACCCCATTTATAAAGGATTATCCTTTTTTTAGAAATGCCAACTTGATCTAATTTTAATCTTCAAAATGGTACTTCACCTTTAATAGAACAAATTATCTTTTTCCATGATCATACTTTAATTATTTTAATTATAATTACTATTTTAGTAGGATATTTAATATTTATTTTATTTTTTAATAAATTTATTAATCGATTTCTATTAGAAGGACAAATAATCGAATTAATTTGAACTATTATCCCAGCAATCACATTAATTTTTATTGCTTTACCTTCTTTACGTTTATTATATCTATTAGATGAACTTAATAACCCTTTAATTACTCTAAAATCTATTGGACATCAATGATATTGAAGTTATGAATATTCAGATTTTAATTATATTGAATTTGATTCATATATAATTCAATATAATAAAAATATTCCTGAAAACTTTCGTTTATTAGATGTTGATAATCGAATTATCTTACCTATAAACAATCAAATTCGAATTATAGTAACTGCTACTGATGTAATTCATTCATGAACTATCCCATCATTAGGGGTAAAAGTAGATGCTAATCCTGGCCGGTTAAATCAAACTAGATTTTTTATTAATCGACCAGGAATTTTTTTTGGTCAATGTTCAGAAATTTGTGGAGCTAATCATAGTTTTATACCTATTGTAATTGAAAGAATTTCTATTAAAAATTTTATTAATTGAATTAATAATTATTCATCATTAGATGACTGAAAGCAAGTATTGGTCTCTTAAACCATTTAATAGTAAATTAGCAATTACTTCTAATGAAAGAATTAGTTAAAATATATAACATAAATATGTCAAATTTATATTATTACATCAGTAATATTCTTTTATTCCTCAAATAATACCTATTAACTGATTATTATCTTTTTTTTTTTTTATTATAATTTTTATTTTATTTAATATTATAAATTATTATATTTTTAATATTAATAATTTTAAAAAATTATTTTATTTTAATAAAAAATTTAAAAATATAAACTGAAAATGATAAGTAATTTATTTTCTATTTTTGACCCTACAACAAATTTATTTAATTTACCATTAAATTGAATTAGAACTTTTATTGGATTAATATTTATCCCATATTCTTTTTGATTAATTCCTAATCGATATTATATTTTTTGAAATTTCATTACTAATAAACTTCATAATGAATTTAAAATATTATTAGGAATTAATAGATTTAATGGATCAACTTTTATTTTTATTTCATTATTTTCATTTATTTTATTTAATAATTTTTTAGGATTATTTCCTTATATTTTTACTAGTACAAGTCATTTAACTATTTCTTTATCAATTTCATTATCTTTATGAATTAGATTTATAATATATGGATGAATTAATAATTACCAACATATATTTATTCACATAATTCCACAAGGAACTCCAAATATTTTAATACCATTTATAGTATTAATTGAAACTATTAGTAATATTATTCGACCAGGAACTTTAGCTGTACGTTTAACTGCTAATATAATTGCAGGACATTTATTATTAACCTTATTAAGAAGAACAAACTCTAATTTATCATTTTTTATATTATTTATTTTAATTTTTATACAAATTTTACTTTTAATTTTAGAATCTGCTGTTGCTATTATTCAATCTTATGTAATTTCTATTCTTAGAACTCTTTACTCTAGAGAAGTAAATTAATGATAATAAATCATAATCATCCATACCACTTAGTAGATTATAGACCATGACCTTTAACAGGAGCTATTGGAATAATAACTTTAGTTACTGGTATAATTAAATGATTCCATAATTTTAATATAAACTTAATAATTTTAGGTTATATAATTATTATTATAACTATATATCAATGATGACGAGATATTTGTCGAGAAGGAACTATACAAGGTAAACATACTATTTTAGTTTCAAAAGGATTACGATGAGGTATAATTCTTTTTATTATCTCAGAAGTATTTTTTTTTTTATCTTTTTTTTGAGCTTTTTTTCATAGAAGTTTATCCCCTAATATTGAAATTGGATCTATATGACCTCCATTAAATATCACTCCATTTAACCCATTTCAAATTCCATTATTAAATACTATTATTTTAATTAGATCAGGAGTAACTGTAACTTGAGCTCATCATGCATTAATAGAAAATAACTACTCTCAAACTACACAAAGATTATTTATTACTATTATATTAGGTATTTATTTTACCATCCTTCAAGCATATGAATATTTTGAAGCACCTTTTACTATTGCTGATAGAATTTATGGGTCAACTTTTTTTATAGCAACAGGATTTCACGGATTACATGTAATTATTGGAACAATCTTTTTAACAACATGTTTTTTTCGTCATTTAAATAATCATTTTTCTAATAAACATCATTTTGGATTCGAAGCAGCAGCATGATATTGACATTTCGTTGACGTAGTATGATTATTCCTTTATATTTCTATTTATTGATGAGGAAATTAATTTATTTATATAATATATTTAGTATATTTGATTTCCAATCAAAAAGTTTAATTTATTTTAATATAAATAATTATTTTATTATTAATTATATCAATTTTAATTATTATTATCTCTAATATCATAATATTAATATCTATAATTTTATCAAAAAAATCATTTATAGACCGAGAAAAATGTTCTCCATTTGAATGTGGATTTGATCCAAAATCTTCAGCACGAATTCCATTTTCTTTACATTTTTTTTTAATTACAGTAATTTTTCTAATTTTTGATATTGAAATTGCTCTTCTTTTTCCAATTATTATATCATTTAATTTAGTTAATTTTATTATATTAATAAAAATCAGATTTTTTTTTTTAATTATTTTATTATTAGGATTATATCATGAATGAAATCAAAATATACTTAATTGAATCAATTAAGGATTATAGTTTATATAAAACATTTGATTTGCATTCAAAAAATATTGGTATATCAATTTATCTTAAATAAGAAGCAATAAATTGCATTTAATTTCGACTTAAAAGAATGAGTATTTTACTCCTTATTTATATTAATTGAAACCAAATAGAGGTATATCACTGTTAATGATATTATTGAATAATATATTCCAATTAAATTTGAAATATATTATAATTAAGCTGCTAACTTAATTTATAGTGATTAAAATCATTAATATTTCTATTTATCTTCTTTTTTTTCCTTATTTATATAGTTTAAATAAAACATTACATTTTCATTGTAAAAATAAAAAAATATTTTTTATAAATACTTAAAGATTATATAATCTCCTTAATATCTTCAATATTATGCTCTATATAAGCTATTTAAATTTTAAATTAATATTATAAAATAAAAAATTATTATTCATAAAATAAATCTAAACAAATAAATTTTATAATTATTTATTTGATATAAATAATAAAAAATTGAATAATTTTTAATAATATTAAATATACCTTGACCTCTATATAATTCCACTCAACCTAAATCAATATTTTTTACTAAACCCTGACCATAATTTAAAAAATAATAATTTAAACCATAAGTAGATAAATTTGGTATAAATCATATCAAAGATAAAAAATTTCTTAAATTATAAGTTATTAAAAATTTATTTAATGAATAAATTCTTATATTACTAATTAAATATCCTATAAATAAACCAATTAATCTTACATAAATAACTATTATTTTTATATTAAATGATAAATAAATTATATAAGGATAATTAAAAATTATTCATATTAAAAATCTTCCAGTAATTAAACTTATAAATAATAATAAAAATATACTCTTTAATATAATATAATCTTCATCATATAAATTATAAATAGAAAATAAATTATAATCATTAATTATTAAATATATTAATAAACGAATTGTATAAAATATTGTTAAACCAGTAGAAAAATAATATAAAAAAAAAATTAATATATTTAAATTTCTTATTCTCACTATTTCTAAAATTAAATCCTTAGAATAAAAACCAGCTAAAAAAGGAATTCCACATAAAGCTAAATTAGAAATATTTATACATAAAGAAGTTAATGGAATATATAATCTAATACCACCTATAAAACGAATATCTTGATTATCATTTATTATATGAATAATTACTCCTGCACATATAAATAATAAAGCTTTAAATATAGCATGAGTTAATAAATGAAAAAAAGCTAATTCTGATAACCCTATTCTTAAAATTCTTATTATCAATCCTAATTGTCTTAAAGTTGATAAAGCAATAATTTTTTTTAAATCAAATTCATAATTAGCAGAAATTCCAGCTATAAATATTGTTAATCCTGATAATAATAATAAAAATTTTAAAAAAAATATATCAATTAATAATATATTAAATCGAATTAATAAATAAACTCCAGCAGTTACTAATGTAGAAGAATGAACTAAAGCTGAAACAGGAGTTGGAGCTGCTATTGCAGCAGGTAATCAAGAACTAAAAGGAATTTGAGCTCTTTTAGTTATAGCTGCAATAATTACTAAAATTCTAATAATTTTTATTGAATAATCATTATTTATAAAATTTAAATAAAAAATATAATTTCAACTTCCATAATTTATTATTCAAGAAATTACTATTAAAATTATTACATCCCCAATTCGATTAGATAAAGCAGTTAATATACCAGCATTATAAGATTTAATATTCTGATAATAAATTACTAAACAATAAGAAACTAATCCTAATCCATCTCAACCTAAAAAAATTCTAATTATATTAGGACTAATAATTAATAAAACTATTGAAAAAACAAATAATAAAATTAAAATAATAAATCGATTTAAATTTAATTCAGAACTTATATATCTTTTTCTATAATAAATTACTGAAGATGAAATTATTAATACAAATATTATAAATAATAAAGATATTCAATCTAAAATAATAGATATAACAATATTTATAGAATTAAAAGAAATGATTTCTCACTCTAAAAATAAAATTTTATTTTCTATAATAAAATAAATTATAAAAAAAAAATTTATTATTCTAAAAAAAAATAAAAAAAAAAATCTAATAAAACAAATTGAATAATTTTTAATAATTTAAAATGATTTCTCATATTTTTGACTCCACAAATCAATATTTTTTTTTAAATTATTTAAATTAATTAAAATCAAATTATAAAATATTCAATTTTTAAAATTAATATATTTAAAGGTAATCAATGTAAAATTAATATTAAATATTCACGAGAAACCCCAGTATAAAATCTATAAATTCTTAAATTATATTTACCATGTTGAGTATAAGAATATAAATATAATCTATATCCTGCTCTAAAAAAAGATATTATAATTAATATAATTATTGATAACCAAGATCAACTTACTAATCTATTAATTAATCTAATTTCCCCTATTAAATTTATAGAAGGAGGAGCTGCTATATTAGAAGATATTAATAAAAATCATCATAAACTCATAGATGGTATAAAATTTATTATACCTTTATTTATAAATAATCTCCGACTATGTAAACGTTCATAATTAATATTAGCTAAACAAAATATTCCAGATGAACATAATCCATGACCAATTATTATAATATAAGAACCTAAATAACCCCAATAATTTATTGTTATAATCCCACTAATTACTAATCTTATATGAGCAACAGATGAATAAGCAATTAATGATTTTATATCTACTTGACAAAAACAATTTAATCTAATATATAAACCCCCTAATAATCTAATAATAATTCAAATAAAATTTATTTTTATTCTAATATTTTGAAAGAGAATTAAAATTCGTAATAATCCATAACCCCCTAATTTTAATATAATTCCAGCTAAAATTATTGAACCAGATACTGGAGCCTCAACATGAGCTTTAGGTAATCATAAATGTACAAAATATATAGGTATTTTTACTAAAAAAGCTAAAATTATTGATATATATAGTAAATATAAATTTATATTAAAAAATTTTATAAAATAAATAGTTAAATAATTCAAATAATCAAAAATATAAAAAATTCCTACTAATATAGGTAAAGAAGCAAATAAAGTATAAAACAATAAATATATTCCAGCTTGAACTCGTTCAGGTTGATATCCTCAACCAATAATTAATATTAAAGTTGGAATTAATCTACCTTCAAAAAATAAATAAAATATAAATAAATTCAATATTCTAAATGTTAAATATAATATAATTATTAAAATAATAATATTTAATAAAAAAAAATTAATATAAAAATTATTTTTATATAAAGATTCTCTTGCTATAATTATTAACATACAAATTCAAATTCTTAATAAAATTAAACCAAAAGAAATTAAATCACAACCTATTATATATCTTAAATTACAAAAATTATTAATATTTAAACTTATATTTATAAAAATAAATATAATTAATATTAATATTATTTGAACCAATCAAAATATATTTTTTATAAAACATAAAGGAATTATAAAAATTATCATTATTAAAAATTTTATCATTTATAATAAATTAAATCTTTTAAAATAATCATTACCATGAGTACGAATTATAGAAACTAAAATTGATAATCCTAATGCCCCTTCACAAACAGTAAATAATAAAAAAATCATTAATATATATATCTCATATTCAATATAATTTAAATAAATTATTATTATTAAAAATACTCTTAATACAATAAATTCTAATCTTAATAAAACAATTAATAAATGTTTATGTTTAGAAATAAAAATTATATTACCACAAAAAAATATAATAAAAATTATAAATCATATATTTAAAATTATCATTTGTTTTTATAGTTTAAAATTAAAACATTGGTCTTGTAAATCAAAAATAAATATATTATTTTAAAAACTTCAAAGAAAAAGAAATTCTTTATCAATAATCTCCAAAATTATTATTTTTCTTAAACTATTCTTTGAAATTTTAAAAATATTTTTATCTTTTTTAATTATAATACTCTCTATTATAATATTTTTTTTTAATCATCCTTTATCTATAGGATTAATAATTTTATTTCAAACTTTATTAACTTGTTTACTATCAGGTATATTAATTAATACTTATTGATTTTCCTATATTTTATTTTTAGTATTTTTAGGAGGATTATTAGTTTTATTTATTTATGTATCAAGAATTGCCTCTAATGAAATATTTTATAATAATTTTTTTTTAAAAATAATTTTAATTTTTACCTTTACATTATCAATTTTATTAAGATATATATATATATATAACTTAAATTGATTAAATTTTATTAATAATTATGAAATAAATAATTTCAAAAATTTATTTATTTTCTTTAATAATGAAAATAAAATCAATTTATCTAAATTATATAATAATTATACACATTTAATAATAATAATATTAATTATTTATTTATTTATTACTTTAATTGCTGTAGTAAATATTACTAATATTTTTTTTGGACCTTTACGATTATCAAATTAATTAATTAATAATTTAATACTAATGATAAATAAATTTTTACCTTTACGAAAAACTCATCCATTAATTAAAATTATTAATAATTCATTAATTGACTTACCTTCCCCATCTAATATTTCACTATGATGAAATTTTGGATCATTATTAGCCTTATGTTTAATCATTCAAATTTTAACAGGATTATTTTTAACTATATATTATACAGCTAATATTGAATTAGCTTTTTATAGTGTAAATTATATTTGTCGAAATGTTAATTATGGATGATTAATTCGAACTTTACATGCAAATGGTGCTTCATTTTTTTTTATTTGTATTTACTTACATATTGGACGAGGAATTTATTATGAATCATTTAATTTAAAATATACTTGAATAGTAGGTATTATTATTTTATTTATTTTAATAGCTACAGCATTTATAGGATATGTTTTACCTTGAGGTCAAATATCCTTTTGAGGAGCAACAGTTATTACTAATCTTTTATCCGCTATTCCTTATTTAGGAACAATATTAGTAAATTGAATTTGAGGAGGATTTGCTGTTGATAATGCTACTTTAACTCGTTTTTATTCATTCCACTTTTTATTTCCATTTATTATTTTAATATTAACTATAATTCATTTATTATTTTTACATCAAACAGGTTCTAATAATCCTTTAGGAATAAATAGAAACTTAGATAAAATCCCTTTTCATCCATTTTTTACTTTTAAAGATTTAATTGGATTTATTATATTATTAACATTATTAATTATATTAACATTAACCAATCCTTATTTATTAGGAGATCCTGATAATTTTATCCCTGCTAATCCATTAGTAACCCCAATTCATATTCAACCTGAATGATATTTTTTATTTGCTTATGCAATTTTACGATCTATTCCTAATAAATTAGGAGGAGTTATTGCTTTAGTAATATCTATTTTAATTTTAATTATTCTTCCTTTAACTTTTAATAAAAAAATTCAAGGAATTCAATTTTATCCAATTAACCAAATATTATTTTGATGTTTAATATCTATCATTATTTTACTAACTTGAATTGGAGCTCGTCCTGTTGAAGATCCATATATTATAACTGGACAAATACTTACTATTATATACTTTTCTTATTTTATTATTAATCCTATTATTAATAAATTTTGAGATAATTTAATTTTTAATTAATAATTAATGAGCTTGTTAAAGCATTTGTTTTGAAAACTTAAGAAAGAATAAATTTATTCTATTAATTTATACTAAAATTATTAACTAAATTAAAAATATTTTTAACCCAATAAAAAATAATAAATAATTTAAAGAAATAGGTAAATATCTTTTTCAAGATAAATACATTAATTTATCATAACGATATCGAGGTAATGTACCTCGAATTCAAATAAATAAAAATGAAATAAAAACTAATTTTATATAAAAAAATAAAGATATATTATAACCCCCCATATATATTAAAATAAATAATATTCTTATAAATAAAATTCTTGAATACTCAGCTAAAAAAATCAAAGCAAATCCACCTCTTCTATATTCAACATTAAATCCTGAAACTAACTCTCTTTCACCTTCTGCAAAATCAAAAGGAGTTCGATTAGTTTCAGCTAATCTTGAAGAAATTCAACATATTCTTAAAGGTATTATTAAAAAAAAAAATCAAATTAAATTTTGATAAACAAAAAATTTTATTATATTAAAATCTATAATTAAAATAATTCTTGATAATATAATTAAAGCTAATCTTACTTCATAAGAAATTGTTTGTGCAACAGCTCGTAACCCCCCTAATAAAGAATAATTAGAATTTGAAGATCAACCAGCAACTATAACAGTATAAACCCCCATTCTAGTACAACATAAAAAAAATAAAATACCTAAATTAAATCTAATTATATTAAAATAATAAGGAATTAATATTCAAACCATTAAAGATAAAATAAATCTAATAATAGGAGAAAAATAATAAGAAGTATAATTAGAATAAACAGGAAAAATTTGTTCTTTAGAAAATAATTTAATAGCATCAGAAAAAGGTTGTAAAATTCCTATATATCCAACTTTATTTGGACCTTTTCGAATTTGAATATATCCTAAAACTTTACGCTCCAATAATGTAAGAAAAGCAACTCCAATTAATACCCCCAAAATTAAAATTAATATTCCCAAAATTATTATTAATGTATCTTTTACAATCATTTACTATATATATATGTATAAATTTATATATTTATGACTTCTAAAATCATTACATTTTTTCTGCCAAAATAGTTATATTTAAATTAATTATTATTAAAATTCTTATATAACATATAAAATTATTTTAAATATTTAATCCTTTCGTACTAAAATATTTTATTTATATAAAGATAGAAACCAACCTGGCTTACACCGGTTTGAACTCAGATCATGTAAGATTTTAATGATCGAACAGATCAAAAATTTTAAACTTTTGCATTTAAATTTTATCTTAATCCAACATCGAGGTCGCAAACTTTTTTTCTTATTTGAACTAAAAAAAAAAATTACGCTGTTATCCCTAAGGTAATTTTTTCTTTTAATCGTAAATTACGGATCATTTACTCATTTATTAATGTAAAATTATAAAAAAAGTTATTTTAATTTTTTTATCACCCCAACAAAATATTTACATATATTAAAATTATAAATTTTATAAAAAATTTTAATATAAATTAAATAAATATTAAACTCTATAGGGTCTTCTCGTCTTTTAAATATATTTTAGCTTTTTAACTAAAAAATTAAATTCTATAAATTAAAAAGAGACAGTATATATTTCATCAAATCTTTCATACAAGTCACCAATTAAGAGACTAATGATTATGCTACCTTTGTACAGTCAAAATACTGCAGCCCTTTAATTTTTTATCAGTGGGCAGATTAGACTTTAAATTATTAATTCAAAAAGACATGTTTTTGATAAACAAGTGAATATAAATTTTTGCCGAATTCCTTTTATTAAATTATCAAACAATAAATCAATTTAATTTAATTATATACTAATTTTATCATTATATCTAAATTTAAATCATTATAAAATATTTTTTAATAAAAAATTAAATAAATTTTAAATTTTAAATTAATTAAAATTATTTATAAAAAATTACAATTTATAAACAATATAAATTTTAAAAATTTTAATTATTAGTAAAATTTATTATAAAAATTTATTTTAAAGCTTATCCCTTAAAATATTTAATTTTAAAAATATAATTTTAATTAATTAAAATTATATTTTTTTTAAAATTTAAAATTAAATTTTTTTCTAAAAAAACTAGATATATTTAAAAACGATTAACATCTCATTTCAAATTAATTATTTAAAATAATTATACAATATTAACTTTAATAATTAATTATCTCTTTTAAATTCGAGAAAATTTTTAAATAAAAAATATTATTAATAAACTCTGATACACAAGATACAATAAATTAAATTTACTTTTATATAAATTTATTTTCAATATATTTCAAATTTCTTTTACAATACTAATTTTCTATAAATTTTATTATTTTTTCTATTAAATATACTTTAACCCCCATTAAGTTATTTTAATATTAAAAATTTTTTTATTATTTATACTTTATTAATTTATCCCCCTCAAATTAATTATAATATAATATCTTTTCAATGTAAATGAAATACTTTAACAAGCTCTAATTTGTTCTTTCTAGAAACACTTTCCAGTACCTCTACTTTGTTACGACTTATTCCAATTTATTAATGAAAGCGACGGGCAATATGTACATATTTTAATATATAATCATTTTAATAAACTAATTAAAATTACATTTAAATCCACCTTCAAATATTTATTAAAAAATATTATTCATTTAAATTTATTTATTGTAATCCATTATATTCTTAATTATAATCTGCATCTTGATCTGAATTAATTTTATATAAAAATTTTAAAATATTATTTTTATTAAAAAATATTTTTTTAACAACGATATACAAAATAATAAATTAAGTAAATTTATTCGTGGATTATCAATTATTAAACAGATTCCTCTAAATGAACTAAAATACCGCCAAATTATTTAAGTTTCAATAAATAATTACTTACTATTTTAGTATTATAAATTTAATTTTTAATAATAGGGTATCTAATCCTAGTTTTTTAAAAAATTTAATAAATCATAAAATTTATATAAATTTTAATTAAATTAAAATTTCACCTAATAATTTAATATTTAATTTAAATAATAATTTTTATTTATTATATACCGATAAAATTTAAATTATTTTTTGTATAACCGCAACTGCTGGCACAAAATTTGTTAATAATTTAAATATTACTAAATCTTAATTTCTTAAATTTTTAATTTTAATTACTGCAAATTTTAATAATTATTATTAAAATAATTAAAAATTAACACTAAAATTTACATGTAAAATAAATTTAAATTAAATTTAATAAATCATAAAAAATTTATTTATATATATAATTTTTTCATATAGATTTTT